TATTTTTTTTTATTTATATGTAAAATTAATAAATACGGTAGTGAATAAAAATAAATGAATATCTTTTTTAATTTACATGTACTTATATATATATATATATATTTATATTAAATATTTAATGTATTAATATATTTATAATTTTATAACTTAACAGTAAAAGAATTAATATAAACATATTAATTTATTGTAATTTAATTGAATTATAATTGTTTAATAATAAATAATGTATTTAAACTTAATATTATGAAGAAAAAATAGAAGAAATTATTTAAAATTTAATAATTTATAATAAATATTTTAATATAAAAAAAAAAAAAAAAAAATTCTATTTATAAATAAACATATATAAATAAATTTTTATAGTTTAAATAATTTATTTATTATTTATTTTACATATAAATTTTAGTAATAAATTTTTTATTTAAAAAATAAATTATTTTAAAATTGTAGTAATTTATATTAAAAAATTAAGTAATTAAGATTTAGTAATATAATAATTTTGATAACAAATTTTGTGCCAGCAGTTGCGGTTATACAAAAATTAAAATAAATTTTTTTAGTAATTAATAAATATATAAAAATTTAATTAAAAATTTAAATTATTAGGTAAAATTTTAATTTAATAAAAAATTATTTAATAAATATGATTTAATAAATTTTATAAAAAACTAGGATTAGATACCCTATTATAAAAATTTAAATAAATAAATACTAAAATAGTAAATAATTATTTATTGAAACTTAAATAATTTGGCGGTATTTTAGTTCATTTAGAGGAATCTGTTTAATAATTGATAATCCACGATTAAATTTACTTAATTTAAAATTTTATATATCGTTGTTAAAAAAATATTTTTTAATAAAAATAATATTTTAAAATTTAAATAAAAAATTAAATCAGATCAAGATGTAGGTTATAATTAAGAATATAATGGATTACAATAAAATAATTTAAATGAATATTAATTTGTAAGAATTAGTTGAAAGTGGATTTAAATGTAATTTTATTTAATTAAATAAAATGATTTATAATTAAAATATGTACATATTGCCCGTCGCTTTCATATAATAAATTGAAATAAGTCGTAACAAAGTAGAGGTACTGGAAAGTGTTTCTAGAAAGATCAAATTAGAGCTTGTTAAAAGTATTTCATTTACATTGAAAAGAAATTATAATAATAATTGATTTGAGGGGGGAAAAATTAATAAATTTAATAATAATAAAAAGATTTTTAAATATAAGATATTTTAATGGGGGTTAAAGTATATTAAATAGAAAAAATTGAAAATTTTATAGTGGATAAGTATTGTGAAAGAATTTTGAAATAAATTAAATAATAAATTATTTTAAAGTAATTTTAATTTAATGTATCTTGTGTATCAGAGTTTATTAAAAAATATTTTTAGTAAAAAAGTTCTCGAATTTAAAAGAGATAATTAATTAATAAAATTATTGTAGCAAAAATATTTTAAATAATTAATTGGAAATGAAATGTTAATCGTTTTTAAATATATCTAGTTTTTATAGAAAAAAATTTAATTTTAAATTTATAATATTAATAAATTTATTAATAAATTTATTAATATTATAAATTTTATATTTTAAGGGATAAGCTTTAAATTAAATTTGTATAAGAAAAATTTTAATTTTAAAATTTTTATAATTTATATTGTTAATAAAATTTAATTTATTATAAATAATTTTAAATTAAATAAAATTTAAATTTTAATTACTTTTTTATATAAAAATAAATTTATAATAATAATATAATTAAATATAATGATAAAATTAGTATATTTTTTAAATAAAAAATATTGAAAAAATATAATTAAATATTGAATTTAAATTAAAGGAATTCGGCAAAAATATATATTCACTTGTTTATCAAAAACATGTCTTTTTGAAATAATTTAAAGTCTAATCTGCCCACTGATTTATTAAAGGGCTGCAGTATTTTGACTGTACAAAGGTAGCATAATCATTAGTCATTTAATTGATGACTTGTATGAAAGATTGGATGAAATATAAACTGTCTAAAATTTATACATGTAGAATTTAATTTTTTAGTTAAAAAGCTAAAATATTATAAAAAGACGAGAAGACCCTATAGAGTTTTATATTTTAATAAATTAAGATTATTTATAAATTTAATTAATAAATTTAAGAGTTTATTAAATTAAAAAAAATTAAAATATTTTATTGGGGGGAGAAAAAAAAATAAATAACTTTTTTTTTTATAAATAACACAAATAAATGAATAATTGATCCCCTTTTTATGATTAAAAGAATAAATTACCCTTGGGATAACAGCGTAATTTTTTTTTTTAGTTCAAATAAAAAAAAGAGTGTGCGACCTCGATGTTGGATTAAGATAAAATTTAAATGCACAAGTTTAAAATTTTGATCTGTGCGGTCACTAAAATCTCACATGATCTGAGTTCAAACCGGTGTAAGCCAGGTTGGTTTCTATCTTTTAAAAATTTAAATATTTTAGTACGAAAGGATCAAATATTTTAATTAAATTATAATTGATGTGAATTTTATTAAAATTTTATAAAATTTTTTATTTTGTTAAGTTTTATGTAGTTAAATTTTATAATAAAAATTATTTAAATATATATATATATATATATATATATATAATTTTAATTAATAATAATAAATAAATTTAACTATTTTGGCAGAGAAATGTAATGATTTTAGAATTCATAAATATATAATTTTATTTATATAGATAGTATTGTTTATAATTGATATTATTTTAATTATTGTTGGTTTATTAATTTTAATTTTAGGGGTTTTAATTGGTGTTGCTTTTTTAACATTATTAGAGCGGAAAGTTTTAGGATATATTCAAATTCGTAAAGGTCCTAATAAAGTTGGTTTAGTTGGAATATTACAACCTTTTTCAGATGCTATTAAATTATTTACTAAGGAGCAAACTTTTCCTATTAATTCTAATTATTTTTCTTATTATTTTTCTCCAATTGTTAGATTTTTATTATCATTAATACTTTGAATATTAATTCCTTATTATTTTAATTTAATTAGTTTTAATTTAGGTATATTATTTTTTTTTTGTTGTACGAGTTTAGGTGTTTATACGGTTATAATTGCAGGTTGATCTTCAAATTCAAATTATGCTTTATTAGGAGGTTTACGTTCTGTAGCTCAAACTATTTCTTATGAAGTTAGTTTGGCTTTGATTTTAATATCTTGTATTATTATAATTATGGATTTTAGTTTAATTAAGTTTACAGAATATCAAAACATAATTTGGTTATTATTTATTATATTTCCTTTAAGAATGAGATTATTTTCTTCTATTATAGCTGAAACTAATCGAACTCCTTTTGATTTTGCTGAAGGTGAAAGAGAGTTGGTTTCAGGATTTAATGTTGAATACAGAAGTGGTGGGTTTGCTTTAATTTTTTTAGCTGAGTATTCAAGAATTTTATTTATAAGAATATTATTTGTATTAGTCTATTTAGGGGGTTATGATATAACTTTATTTTTTTATTTAAAATTAGTTTTTATTTCTTTTATTTTTATTTGAGTTCGTGGTACATTACCTCGATATCGTTATGATAAGTTAATATATTTATGTTGAAAAAGATATTTACCTATTTCTTTAAATTTTTTATTGTTTTATATAGGTTTAAAAATTTTTTTATTATAAATGATTAATTATAATTTATTTAGTATAAATTAATAGAATATTTATTCTTTCTTAAGTTTTCAAAACAAATGCTTATAAAACAAGCTCATTAATTTTTATAAGTTAATTAATATTTTTATATAGTAGTTAATTAAAAATAAGATTATCTCAATATTTATTTAATAATGGATTGATAATAAAATATGAAAAATAAAAAAATGTTAATAATTGACCGGTGATAATATAAGGATCTTCTACTGGTCGAGCTCCAATTCATGTAAGTAAAATTACTATTATTACAAAAAATCAAAATAATATTTGATTTAGAGGGTAAAATTGAATTCCTTGAATTTTTTTATTAAATGTAAATGGAAGAATAATTAAAATTAAAATTGATATAATTAAGGCAATAACCCCTCCTAATTTATTTGGAATTGATCGTAAAATAGCATAAGCAAATAAGAAGTATCATTCTGGTTGAATATGTACTGGAGTAACTAATGGATTAGCAGGAATGAAATTATCTGGATCTCCTAATATATTAGGATTAATTAAAGTTAATATAATTAAAAATATTATTAAAACAATAAATCCAATTAAATCTTTATAAGTGAAAAATGGGTGAAAAGGAATTTTATCTAAATTTCTATTTAATCCTAATGGGTTATTTGATCCTGTTTGATGTAAAAATAATAAATGAATTATTGTTATTATTAAAATAATAAATGGGAAAAGAAAATGAAATGTATAAAATCGAGTTAAAGTAGCATTATCAACTGCCAACCCCCCTCAAATTCCGTTTACTAATATAGATCCTAAATAAGGAATTGCTGATAATAAATTAGTAATTACTGTTGCTCCTCAAAAAGATATTTGTCCTCAAGGTAAAACATATCCTATAAAAGCTGTTCCCCTTAATAAAAATAAAATTATAATTCCTACAATTCAAGTATATTTTAAATTGAATGATTCATAATAGATTCCTCGTCCAATAGGAAAATAAATACAAAAAAAAAAAAAAGAAGCTCCATTAGCATGGGAGGGTCGGATTAATCATCCATAATTTACATTTCGGCAAATATAATTAACTCTATAAAAAGCTAATTCAATATTTGCTGTATAATATATTGTTAAAAATAATCCAGTTAAAATTTGAATAATTAAACATAATCCTAGTAATGAACCAAAATTTCATCATGATGAAATATTAGATGGTGAGGGTAAATCAATTAAAGAGTTATTTATAATTTTAATAATTGGGTGAGTTTTTCGTAAAGGAAAATTTTGATTTATCATTATATTTTTTTTTAAATTGATGATCGAATTGGTCCAAAAAAAATATTAGTAATTTTTACTACTGCAATTAGAGTAATGAAAAGATAAATGATTAATATTATTATAATTAAAAATGTTTGATTATTATATATTTTATTTAGATTAATTTTATTATTAATATTATTTATATAAAAATAAGAATTTAAAAAGTTAATTATATCAGAATTAAAAGATAAATTTATTCATGATAAATTATTTATAAATAAAATTTGATTAATAAAAATTATAAAAGTAAATAAAATTAATATAAATTTTAATTTTAAAGATAAAGAAAAGAGTTCATTAGAAGCAATTCTTGATACATAAATAAATAATACTAATAATCCTCCTAAGAAAGTTAAAAATAAAATATATGAAAATCAATATGTTTTAATAATTATTCCTGTTAATATACAAATTAATATTGTTTGTAATAAAATTATTAATCCTATAGATAGAGGATTTTGTAAAAATAGTATAATAAAAGAAAAAAATATAATATATAAGGATAATATTATTTTTATAATATCAAAGAATAGTTTAATTAAAATAATAATTTTGGAGATTATAGATAGAGAGGTTCTTTTTCTTTGAAGTTTTTAAAAAAAATTTTTTAACTTTGATTTACAAGACCAATATTTTTTTTAAACTATAAAAACTTAATGATAAATATAATAATTATTTTTTTAGTGATATTTATAATTGGAAATTTAATTTTTGTTTCTAAACATAAACATTTATTAATTGTTTTATTGAGATTAGAATATTTAGTATTAAGAATTTTTTTTTTTATATTAGTAATATTAATTTATATTGAGTATGATATATATTTATTAATATTATTTTTAGTTTTTTCTGTTTGTGAAGGTGCATTAGGTTTATCAATTTTAGTTTCTATAATTCGTACACATGGAAATGATTATTTTCAAAGATTTAATATATTAATTTAAATGATAAAATTTTTATTAATAATAATTTTTTTAATTCCTTTATGTTTTATAAAAAATATGTTTTGAATGGTTCAGATATTATTAATATTAATAATATTTATATTTATAATTAAGAATCTTATATTAATAAATTTTTTTGATTTAAGATATATATTATTTTGTGATTATTTATCTTATGGATTAATTTTATTAAGAATTTGAATTACTATTTTAATAATTATATCTAGAGAAAATTTATATAAGGATAATTATTATATTAATTTTTTTTTATTTAATGTTATTTTTTTATTAATTATATTATATTTAACTTTTAGAGTAATAAACTTATTTATATTTTATTTATTTTTTGAAGGTAGATTAATTCCTACTTTGATATTAATTATTGGGTGAGGTTATCAGCCTGAACGAGTTCAAGCTGGAATATATTTATTATTTTATACATTATTTGTTTCTTTACCAATATTAATAGGAATTTTTTATATTTATGAAGAAGTTAATAGTATAATTATTTATTTTATGAAATTTTTTAATTTTAATTATTATATATTATATATATTTATAATTATAGCTTTTTTAGTAAAAATACCAATATATTTTGTTCATTTATGATTACCTAAGGCTCATGTTGAAGCTCCAGTTTCAGGCTCTATAATTTTGGCTGGTATTATATTAAAATTAGGGGGATATGGTTTATTACGGGTAATAATTATATTTCAGGAAATAAGATTAAAATTAAATTATATTTGAATTATTATTAGATTAATTGGTGGATTTTATATTAGATTAAAGTGTTTTTGTCAAGTTGATATTAAATCTTTAATTGCTTATTCATCTGTGGCTCATATAAGAATTGTTATTTGTGGAATTATAATTATAAATTATTGAGGATTTTTAGGATCTTATATTATAATAATTGGACATGGATTATGTTCTTCTGGAATATTTTGTTTAGCTAATATTATATATGAGCGTTTAAATAGTCGAAGTTTATTTATTAATAAGGGGATAATAAATTTTATACCTTCAATAAGATTATGATGATTTTTATTAATATCTTCAAATATAGCTGCTCCTCCGAGATTAAATTTAATAGGGGAAATTAGATTAATTAATAGATTAATAAGATGATCATGATTAAGAATAATTATATTAATATTAATTTCTTTTTTTAGAGCTGGATATAGATTATATTTATATTCTTTTACTCAGCATGGTAAATATTATTCTGGTTTATATAGATATTATACTGGGGTATCTCGTGAATATTTATTATTAATATTACATTGATTACCTTTAAATATTATAATTTTAAAAATTGATTACAGAATATATTGATTTTAATTTAAATAATTTAATTAAAATATTGATTTGTGGTGTCAAAAATATGATAAAAATTCATTTTAAATTATAAATAACTTAAAATATTCTATTAATTATTTTTTTTTTATTATTTTATTTTTTATGAGAATATTAATATTTTTTTTTACTATATATTTTATTATAAATAATATAGTTATTTTTTTAGAATGAGAATTAATTTCTTTTAATTCTATAAGATTAGTAATATCAATTTTATTAGATTGAATATCTTTATTATTTATAATATTTGTTTTATTAATTTCTTCAGTGGTAATTTATTATAGAAAAAGATATATAAGATCAGAATTAAATTTATCTCGTTTTATTATTTTGGTTTTATTATTTGTTTTTTCTATAATATTATTAATTATTAGTCCTAATATAATAAGAATTTTATTAGGTTGGGATGGATTAGGGTTAGTTTCATATTGTTTAGTAATTTACTATCAAAATTTAAAATCTTATAATGCAGGGATATTAACAGCTTTATCTAATCGGATTGGAGATGTTATAATTTTAATAGTAATTTCTTGAATAATAAATTATGGTAGATGAAATTATATTTATTATTTAGATTTAATAAAAAATGATTTTGAAATAAAAATAGTGGGTATAATAATTATTTTAGCTGCTATAACTAAAAGTGCTCAGATTCCATTTAGTTCATGGTTGCCTGCAGCTATAGCTGCTCCAACTCCTGTATCTTCATTAGTTCATTCATCAACTTTAGTAACCGCAGGTGTTTATTTGTTAATTCGATTTAATGCTTTATTAGTTGATATAATATTTTTAAAAATTTTATTATTATTATCAGGATTAACAATATTTATAGCTGGTATTTCTGCTAATTATGAGTTTGATTTAAAAAAAATTATTGCTTTATCAACTTTAAGTCAATTAGGTTTAATAATAAGAATTTTGAGAATAGGGATGGCTGACTTAGCTTTTTTTCATCTTTTAACACATGCTATATTTAAGGCTTTATTATTCATGTGTGCTGGAGTAATTATTCATATAATAAATGATACTCAAGATATTCGTTTTATGGGGGGGATTAGATTTTATATTCCATTAACTTCTTTATGTATAAATATTTCTAATATAGCTCTATGTGGAATTCCTTTTTTTGCTGGATTTTATTCAAAGGATTTAATTTTAGAAATAGTTAGTTTTAGAAATTTAAATTTTTTAATTTATGTATTATATTATTTATCTACTGGTTTAACAATATTTTATAGATTTCGTTTAATAATATATTTAATAATTAATGAATATAATTTAATTAGAATTTATAATTTATATGATGAAGATTATATTATATTAAAGAGAATATTTGTATTATTATTAATAAGAGTAATTAGTGGGAGAATATTAAGATGATTAATATTTTCATATCCTTATATAATTTATTTGCCTTTTAATATGAAAATAATAGTTATTTATGTTAGATTAGTAGGTGGAATTTTAGGGTTTTTAGTAAGAAATATAAATATTTATTCTTTGAATAAATATTTAATAACTTATAATTTAAGAAGATTTTTATGTTTAATATGATTTATACCTAACTTAAGAACTTATGGATTAAATTATATTTTTTTGAATATAGGTTATAAATTATTAAAAAATATTGATTTAGGTTGAAGAGAGTTATATAGTGGGATAGGAATATATAATATAATAAAAAAGTATAGAATATTATATATTATTTTTAATAATAATAATTTTAAGATTTATTTATTTAGATTTATTTTTTGAATATTAATAATTTTAATTATTATAATAATAAATATATAAATTATTTTTTGTAAATAAAATTTAAATAGCTTATAAATTAAGAGCATAATATTGAAGATATTAAGGAGATAATTATATCTTTAAATATTTATAAAAATAAATAATTTTATTATTACAATGAAAATGTAATGTTTTAGATTTAAACTATATAAATAGAAATATTAATGGAATTTAACCACTAAAAATTAAGTTAGCAGCTTAATTTTAAACTTTATATTTCTTAAAATTTAATTGGAATATAAGAATTCAGTTTTATCATTAACAGTGATATACCTCTAATTTGGTTTCAATTAATAAATAAGGAGTAATTAACTCTATCTTTTAAGTCGAAATTAAATGCAATATTGCTTCTTATTTAAGATAAATTGGTTAATTCCAATATTATTTGATTGCAAACCAAATGTTTTAAATAAACTATAATCCTTATAATTATAAGGAAATTAATTTCTTCAATTTAATATATTTTGGTTTCATTCATGATAAAGACCTAAAAGTAAGATTATAATAAAAAAAAATCTAATTTTAATTCAGATTATAATATTTACTAATTTAAATAAGGGGATAATAGGAAAAATTAAAGCAATTTCTACATCAAAAATTAAAAAAATTACTGTAATTAAGAAGAAATGTAATGAAAATGGAATACGAGCATTACATTTAGGATCAAATCCACATTCAAAGGGGGAACATTTTTCTCGGTCTGAGAATGATTTTTTTGATAGAATAATGGATAAAAATATTATAATATTTGAAATAATTATAATTAAGATAAAAATATATATTATTAAGATAATTATTTATATTAAAATTATTAAACTTTTTGATTGGAAGTCAAATATACTAAATATATTATATAAATAAATTAATTTCCTCATCAATAAATAGAGATATAAAGGAATAATCAAACTACATCAACAAAATGTCAGTATCATGCTGCTGCTTCAAATCCAAAGTGATGATTTTTAGAAAAATGGTTTTTAATATGTCGAATTAAGCATGTTAATAAAAATAATGTTCCAATAATAACATGAATTCCATGGAATCCTGTTGCTATAAAGAATGTTGATCCATAAATTCTATCTGCAATAGTAAATGAAGCTTCTAAATATTCATATGCTTGAAGAATAGTAAAATAAATACCTAGGCAAATAGTAATAAAAAGTCCTTGAGTTATTTGAGAATAATTATTTTCTATTAATGCATGATGAGCTCATGTAACTGAAATTCCAGATCTAATTAAGATAATAGTATTAAGAAGGGGAATTTGGAAGGGGTTAAATGGAATAATTCTTGAGGGGGGTCATATAGATCCAATTTCAATATTTGGGGATAATCTTCTATGAAAGAAAGCTCAAAAAAAAGATAAAAAAAAAAAAATTCCAGAAATAATAAATAAATTTATTCCTCATCGAAGTCCTTTTGTTACTAAAATAGTATGTTTACCTTGATAAGTTCCTTCACGACAAATATCTCGTCATCATTGAAATATAGTTAAAATAACAATTAAATATCCTAAAATTAATAAATTTATATTAAAGTTGTGAAATCATTTTACTATTCCTGTGACTAATGTTAAAACTCCGATAGCTCCTGTTAATGGTCAGGGACTATAATCTACTAAATGGAATGGGTGACTATGGTTTATTTTCATTAATTAATTAACTTCACTAGAATAAAGAGTACTTAAAATGGCAATAACATATGATTGAATAATAGCTACTGCTGATTCTAAAATTAATAATATGATTTGGACAAAAATTAAAATAATAATAAAATAAGAGGGTAATATAGGTCCTGTTCCTCTTAAAAGAGTTATTAATAAATGTCCAGCAATTATATTAGCAGTTAAACGAACTGCTAAAGTTCCTGGTCGAATTAAATTACTAATAGTTTCAATTAAAACTATAAAAGGTATTAAAATTGAAGGTGTTCCTTGTGGAATTATATGAATAAATATATGTTGATAATTATTGATTCATCCGTAAATTATAAATCTTAATCATAAAGATAATGAAATGGAAAGAGATAATGTTAAATGGCTTGTTCTAGTAAAAATATAAGGAAATAATCCTAAAAAATTATTAAATAATACAAATGAAAATAAAGAGATAAATATAAATGTTGATCCTCTAAAATAATTATTTTTTAATAATGTTTTAAATTCATTATGAAGTTTTATTAAAATAAAGTTTCAAAAGAAATAGTGTCGGTTAGGAATTAATCAAAAAGAGTAGGGGATAAATATAATTCCTAAAAGAGTTCTTAATCAATTTAATGGTAAATTAAAAATATTAGTGGAAGGATCAAAAATAGAAAATAAGTTACTTATCATTTTCAATATAAATTTTTATTATTTAATTTATTTAAGTTAATATTATATTTTTTATTAAAATTAAAAATATAATAATTTATAATATTAAAAATAAAAAAAATTATTAAAAAAAAAAAAAAAGAAATTAATCAGTTAATTGGTATTATTTGAGGAATAAAAGAATATTATTTATATAATAATTTAAATTTGACATATTTATGTTATAAAATTTAACTAATTCTTTAATTTTTCATTAGAAGTAAATGCTAATTTACTATAAAATGGTTTAAGAGACCAGTACTTGCTTTCAGTCATCTAATGAAGAATAATTATTAATTCAATTAATAAAGTTTTTAATAGAAATTCTTTCAATTACAATAGGTATAAAACTATGGTTAGCTCCACAAATTTCTGAACATTGACCATAAAAAATTCCTGGTCGATTAATAAAGAAATTTGTTTGATTTAATCGTCCTGGATTAGCATCAATTTTTACCCCTAAGGATGGAATAGTTCAGGAGTGAATTACATCAGTAGCTGTAACTATAATTCGAATTTGGTTATTAAATGGTAAAATAATTCGATTATCAACATCTAATAAACGAAAGTTATTATTTGAAAGTTCATTTGATGGGATTATATAAGAATCAAATTCAATGTTATTAAAGTCTGAATATTCATATCTTCAATATCATTGATGTCCAATAGATTTGAGAGTGATTAAAGGGTTATTTAATTCATCTAATAAATATAAAAGTCGTAAAGAAGGTAAAGCAATAAAAATTAAAGTAATTGCAGGTAAAATAGTTCAGATTAATTCAATTATTTGACCTTCTAGTAAAAATCGATTAATATATTTATTAAAAAGTAATCTTATTATAAGATATCCTACTAAAATAGTAATTAAAATTAAAATAATCAATGTATGATCATGAAAAAAAATAATTTGTTCTATTAAAGGGGAATTTCTATTTTGAAGGTTAAAATTAGATCAAGTTGCCATTTCTAAAAAAAGGATAATCCTTTATAAATGGGGTTTAAATCCATTACATATAGTCTGCCATATTAGAAATTACTTAAAATAGGTAATTCATTATAAGAATGTTCAGCTGGCGGAAGATTTTGATATCATTCAATTGATGAGGATAAATTTAAAGAGAATAAAATAATTCGTTGGTTAATTATTGATTCTCAAATAATAATTAAAATAAATATAATTGCTAATAAAGAAATATAAGATCCTAGAGATGAAATAATATTTCATGAAGTATAAGAATCTGGATAATCAGAATACCGTCGAGGTATTCCAGCTAATCCTAAGAAATGTTGGGGAAAAAAAGTTAAATTAACTCCAATGAATATAATAAAAAATTGAATTTTTAATAAATAAGGATTTAAAGATAATCCGGTAAATAAAGGATATCAATGAACAAATCCCCCTAAAATAGCAAATACTGCTCCTATAGATAAAACATAATGAAAATGAGCTACAACATAATAAGTATCATGAAGAGTAATATCAATAGATGAATTAGCTAGAATTACTCCTGTTAAACCTCCAACAGTAAATAAAAATACAAATCCTAAACTTCATAAAATGGATGGACTATAATTAATTTGAGTTCCATGAAGAGTGGCTAATCATCTAAAAATTTTAATACCTGTAGGTACTGCAATAATTATTGTTGCGGAAGTAAAATAAGCTCGGGTATCAATATCTATGCCAACTGTAAATATATGATGAGCTCATACAATAAAACCTAATAATCCAATTGCTATTATAGCATAAATTATTCCTAAACAACCAAATGTTTCTTTTTTTCCACTTTCTTGAGAAATAATATGTGAAATTATACCAAATCCTGGTAAAATAAGGATATAAACTTCTGGATGTCCAAAAAATCAAAATAAGTGTTGATAAAGAATAGGGTCACCCCCACCAGCTGGATCAAAAAATGAGGTATTTAAATTACGATCAGTTAGTAATATAGTAATTGCTCCGGCTAAAACTGGTAAAGATAATAATAAAAGAAAAGCTGTAATACCTACAGCTCAAACAAAAAGAGGTATTTGGTCAAATGATATGTTATTAAGTCGTATATTGATAATAGTTGTAATAAAATTAATAGCTCCTAAAATTGATGAAATACCAGCTAAATGAAGGGAAAAAATAGCTAAATCTACAGATCTTCCACCATGAGCAATATTAGATGAAAGTGGGGGGTACACAGTTCATCCTGTTCCTGCTCCATTTTCTACAATTCTACTTGAAACAAGTAAAGTTAAAGAAGGGGGAAGAAGTCAAAAACTTATATTATTTATTCGTGGAAATGCTATATCTGGGGCTCCTAATATTAAAGGAATTAATCAATTTCCAAATCCTCCAATTATAATAGGTATAACTATAAAAAAAATTATAATAAATGCATGAGCTGTAACAATAGTATTATAAATTTGATCATCTCCAATTAGAGAACCTGGATTACCTAATTCTGCTCGAATTAATAAACTTAATGAAGTTCCAACTATTCCTGCTCAGATTCCAAAAATAAAATATAAAGTTCCAATATCTTTATGATTTGTTGAATAAAGTCATTTTCGCATAATAAAATGGCTGAGGATTAAGCGATAAATTGTAAATTTATTAACGAGATAAATTTCTCTTTTATTAAAAGGTTGGCCTTGTAGTCAATAGTGATATAAAATTGCAAATTTTAAGGAATATTTTTAAATATTAAGGCTTAAAGAATATTACTTTATAAATAATTTTGAAGATTATTAGTTTAATTTAACTTAAAACCTTAATAAAAAAAAAAAGTTCTTAAAATAATACCTGAAATAGAAAAAAAAGATAAATAATTAATTAAATTAAAATAATTATTTTTAATAAAAATTTTAAATCATTTTATTTTCATATAATTAAATATAAATGATGAATAAATAATTCGAATGTAAAAAAATAGTATAATTAAACTTATTATAATAAAAATAAATGTTAAAAAGTAAAAATTATTATTAATTATAAAATTAATAATAATTCATTTGGGGAAAAATCCAATAAATGGGGGTAAACCACCTAGTGATAAAAAATTAATTAATAAATTAATTTTAATTATTGAATTTATATTATTTATAAAAAGTTGATTAATAAAAAATATATTAAAAATAAAAAATAAGAAACATATACTTCTAATTAAAAATGAATATATAAAAAAATAAAATATTCATAAATTTTCTCTAATTGTAATGGAAAACAATATTCAACCTAAATTGTTAATAGATGAAAAAGCTAGTAATTTTCGTAAGGATGTTTGATTTAATCCTCCGATAGCTCCAACAATAATATTTATAATAATAATAAAAAATAAAAAATTATTATTTATATAATAAGACAATAAAATTATGGGGGTAATTTTTTGTCAAGTTATTAAAATAAAATTATTAAATCATGATAATCCTTCAATAATATTAGGAAATCAGAAATGAAAAGGAACAGATCCTATTTTTATTAATATTGAGGAATTAATTATAATTGAGGTGAAAAAATTAATTTCAAAATATTTTATAAAGAAAATATTTAATAAAATTGAAAATAAAAAATTAATAGAAGCAATAGATTGAGTAAGAAAGTATTTTAATGAAGCTTCTGAGGATAATAAATTATTAGAATTAGAAATTAATGGGATGAATCTAAGTAAATTAATTTCTAATCCAATTCAACATCCTAATCAAGAATTAGATGAGATAGAGATTAAAGATCTAAAAAAAAGGATAAAGAGAAAAAATAATTTAGTTGAATTAAAAAAATTAGAAATTTAAAATAGGAAAAATCCTTAAGAATAAAAAATTTTCTTATTTTTAATTTATATTTTAGTGTAAGATGCACAGTAGTTTTTGATTCTATTAGATATAGTTTAATTCTATAAAATATAATAAAGGTAAATATAATTACTTAATTTATCCTATCAGAATAATCCTTTAATCAGGCACTTTATTATAATTTTTAAAAAAAAGGATTTCCTTTATATTTGAGGTATGAGCCCAAAAGCTTATTTTAGCTTATTTTTAA